TATTCTTTCTAGTCGAGCCTCTCGGTCTGTCATTATACCCCGAGAGGTAGAAAGAATTACAACTCCCATCCCGCCTAAAATTCTAGGAATTCTTTGATAGTTAGAATAGATTCGGAGACCCGGCCGACTTATCCGTTTTAAATTTAAAAGATTTCGATAAGTACTTTTCCTATTCCTTCTATGTCGTAGGGTTAAAACCAAAAAATATTTGTTGTTTTCTCGATGTTTTCTCACGTTTTCGATAAAACCCTCTCGTAAAAGTATTTTCACAATACTTTGGCTGATATTAGTAGATGCTACTCGAACCAGGCTTTTTCTATACATATCGGCATTTCGTATAGAGGTTATTATGTCAGCAATAGTATCACTACCCATGATTAATTAAAATGATTGGTGCCTCCAAATTTGGATATAATCAACATGCTTTTTTACGTATTTTTTTTTTATTTTACGTATTTTTTTTTTAGAAATTATGAATATTCATTTTGAAAGGTATATACGTGAGACAAAATCTACTAAATGAATCTTAATCTATTTATTTTAAATACCCTACTATAACCTATAACCATATCGTGGTCTCGTTTTATAATACCTCGGGAGCTAATGAAACTATTTTAGTAAAATTGAACTGTCTCAATTCTCGGGCAATCGCACCAAAAACTCGAGTTCCTTTTGGATTTCCTTCTTGATCAATCACAACTGCAGCATTGTCATCATATCGTATTATCATACCGTTGTCACGTTTAAGTTCTTTACAAGTACGTACAATTACAGCTCTGACCACTTCTGATCTTTCTAGAGGCATGTTTGGAACTGCGTCTTTGATCACAGCAACAATAACGTCACCAATATGAGCATATCGACGATTGCTAGCTCCTATGATTCGAATACACATCAATTCTCGAGCCCCGCTGTTATCTGCTACATTCAAATGGGTCTGAGGTTGAATCATATCATTTTATTTTATTTATTTTTTTTTTTGATCTGTTTTTTACAATACAAAGTTCGAAGAAAAAAAGAAATATTATTTGTTCAAAAAAAGAAACCTGCACCCGCTATTTTTAAGGCCTATTTCTTTTTTATCCCGAAATAATGAATTGAGCTCGTATAGGCATTTTAGACGCTGCTATTGAAATAGCCCTTCTGGCTATATTTTCTGTTACTCCACCCATTTCATAAAGGATTCGACCTGGTTTAACAACAGCTACCCAATATTCGGGAGAGCCTTTACCTGAACCCATACGTGTTTCAGCGGGCCTTACTGTAACTGGTTTATCTGGAAATATACGGACCCATATTTTTCCACCGCGACGTGCATTTCGTGTCATTGCTCGTCGACCCGCTTCTATTTGTCTAGATGTGATCCAAGCGGGTTCAAGTGCCTGAAGAGCGTATTTACCAAAACAAATAGTATTACCTCGATAAGACATTCCCTTCATTCTTCCTCTATGTTGTTTACGGAATCTGGTTCTTTTGGGGTTATAGTTGATGGTTTTTTTTGAATTCCATCTCTACTACAGAACCGGACGTGAGAGTTTCTTCTCATCCAGCTCCTCGCGAATAAATCAATTCAAATTCAAGATTTTGAATTCAATTCAGATAGAAAATAATTTGAATTAACTTTAATAATTAATATACTGAATCATGGATTTCATTTAATCTAGATTAAATATATTATTAATTTGTATATCTTGTTTTTATCGATAACTAAATATAAATATATTAAATAACTATTTTTTCTTATATTTATCTATTTTTTATTTATCTATTTTAGAATGTTTTATAATGTTAAAAGAATGTTTTATAATGTTAAAACAAATCTTTCTTTTGTTTTACTCTTTATCGTATTGGATTGACCCAATTTTAGCAATCCAAGAAAATAAAGTTTTCGCGGGCGAATATTTACTCTTTCAATTTCTATTTCAGTTCTCTCATTAGTTCATAATTTTTCCGAATAGATGAATTGGTCTCTGGCCGGTTCCGCCATCCCGATCAATGAATCATTCGAATTCTTTTTCACTAAAATCTTTTGAATTCACAGGTTCCATCGTTCCCATCGCTTCTTAATTAATGGTTAGGTCTGAATTCTACAACGGAGCTATTAGTTTTTGAGTCAATATTCTTAGTCTTTATTGGCTCGAAGCTCTTTATTTTTTGTTCGATGAGCAGATCCATTTAATGATGAATCCGTATTGATGCTTTATTACGCAGATTTTTTCTGAGATGACTCATAGACCTTACATATTGGAATTCTATATCTATATCATCAATATTCTTTATTCTTTTTCTTTCTTTCTCTCATCCTTCCATTTATCCATACCCTTTCTTTTTGATTTCGATTGACAACTTAGAAATTTTTTTAATAAAAAAGATTTCAGTTGCTACAACAATATGACCAATATATCATATCTTGACTGGTTCTTTGGATCCAGATAATACGAACTGATGAGTTGGTTATTACTTCTATAGTTATTTGTTTATACTATGAGGCTGGTTTTTT